TAGCCCAGTTTACGAAAATTCTTATCTTGATACCCACCAAGATAATTGGGAATTCGGAAAAGAGAAAAACGAAAAAACTTCTTTTTCCTTTGAAAAACCTTTTGTAACCTTTCTTTTCTTTCTTTATTTGAAAAATAAAAAAATTAATAAAAAGATCGATACATAAGAAAAATACAAAAATAGATAAGACGAAATTCGTCCACCTCCCATATATTTGATCCCTTCCCCCATAAAGAAACTGGCAACACCGACCCCATTTGTAATTCCATCAATTATATGTCTATCAAAAAACTGAATTAGTTCGGCTAACCTTCTTATACCTGCAGTAAAAATCTTAGTATAAAGAATATCTATGTAACCGCGATTATATGACCAATTGTATATCACTTTTTTTACTTGGTCCAAAAGAATACTCTTTGGTCCCTTTTTTACAACTAAATTGACTAAGTTCAAATTCTGAAGAGATGAATAAACAGATCCATATAAAATGGATGCTATAAATAAACCAAAAAGAGCTATACTTACCGAAAAAACTGCATTTTTCAAAAAATCATACAAATCCGAAGAATCATTTGAATTTGGATATAAAAAATTTGTGGACGGAGTTAACCATTTCGATAATAGATCAAAATCTTTTATTCCTTGATCAAAATGAATTCCGATTGATCCAATAAATAAAGTAAATAGTCCCAATACAAGCAAAGGAAATAACATAGTATTGTCCGACTCGTGAGGATAGGTATAAGTGTATTTACTTCTAAAGTAAGTACTAAAATATCGTATTCTATTTTTTACATTATCATCGATTTGATATGTATCTTTTGAAAAAAAGGAGACCTTATTATTCTTATTCGTTGTTGATAAAGTTGATAAAAATAAATTTTTATTGACTTCTTTAGGTCCTTCTTTTCCCCATAAAGATATTGAATAGAAGGAACCATTTTTAGTGGTACTGTAATTTTGAAAGTGAATGCGTAAATGTCCATCAAAGGTAAGTAAATACATCCGAAACATATAAAATGCAGTTAATCCTGTTGTGAAAGAAGCTATTATTGCAAAAATTGGTGAATACAACCAACTATCATTAAGAATTTCGTCTTTGGACCAAAAACAAGCAAGAGGTGGAATACCACAAAGAGAGAGTGTACCTAATAAAAAAGAAATTCTTGTAATTGGAACATATTTTGTTAAACCGCCCATAAGAACCATATTTTGACTTTTATTCGGCGAATATCCAACAATGGGTTCCATTGAATGAATAATGGATCCAGATCCCAAAAACAATAAAGCTTTCGAATAGGCATGAGTGATCAAATGGAATAAAGCGGCTCGATAAGAACCTATACCCAGAGCTAACATAATATAACCCAATTGAGACATTGTAGAATAAGCTAAACTTCTTTTAATGTCTCTTTGAGCAAGAGCCAAAGTAGCTCCTAATAATACTGTTATTACGCCTATTGAAGAAATGAGATTCATTATGTAAGGTATAACTATGAAAATAGGAAAAAGCCGAGCTACAAGAAAAATTCCTGCTGCTACCATAGTAGCAGCATGTATAAGAGCCGAAATAGGAGTGGGTCCTTCCATAGCATCAGGTAACCATATGTGAAGAGGGAATTGCGCAGATTTAGCAATTGCACCGACGAATAAAAAAGAAGCACACAGAGTAGCAAATAAAGGATCTATTCCATTATTATGAACCAAGTTATTAACTATTTCGAACAAATCCCGAAATTCTAAACTACCAGTTATCCAATAAAGTCCTAAAATTCCTAATAATAAACCAAAATCCCCTATACGATTGGTTACAAAAGCCTTTTGACAAGCACTTGCTGCAATTGGTCGTGTGAACCAAAAACCTATTAGTAGATACGAACACATTCCTACAAGTTCCCAAAAAATATAAATTTGTATCAAATTAGAACTAGTAACTAATCCCAACATAGAAGTATTGAAAAAACTCATATAAGCAAAAAATCTCAAATATCCTTGGTCATGAGACATATAATTATCACTATAAATAAGAACCATGATTCCAACGGTAGTAATTAATATTGACATAATAGAAGTAAGTGGATCAATCAAGTGTCCAAACTCTAAAGAAAAATCATTATTGACAGTCCAAGACCATAGATATTGATAGATAATATTTCCGTTTATTTGCTGAATAGACAGATTGACCGAAAGTACCATAGCTATACTTAGCATCAAAATACTCAGAAAAGCCCACATACGACGAATATTTTTGGTTGTTGCAGGAATAAGCAGAAGTCCAAATCCTATTAACATTGTAACTAGAAATGGAAGAAAAGGTATTATCCATGCATATTTATATGTATGTTCCATAAAAAAAAAACAAATTCTCATTTTTTTTTTTTTTCTTATTATTTTTTCCGATTCACCGATTCTTATCGCTTTCGAAAGGAACAATTTTAAATGAACAAAAAAGATATAAAAACCTCAAATATTTATTAATTTAAAATTATTCTGATTTTTATTAAATTTTAGATATTGGAAATATTCAAAAAGTTACACAATTGGTTGGGCAAATGATATGACCAAATAGTTAAGTAAGAATAATTTCTTAGTTATTAATTTTAATTAACTAAAGAAAGTATTTATTAAATTCAAATTGGAAGTATGAGATTTTGAATCATTCTACGACTATATTACTATTCCATTTTAGCAATATGTAACCATATCATATACTATAGTCTATAATATAGTTAAGTAAAAAAAAAAAAATTATACCAAAACAGTAGAGTATGGATCATAGTATCCATCAATAAATCAACTCAAAAAAAAGACCCAGTTATTCTAGTACATTTTTTGTAGTAATTACCTAATTTTTTGTGGAACTAATTAATTCGGTTCCAATCTAATAAGAAAGCTCTTATAATATTCCTTACTTCATATAGAATTGAAATAAAAAATAACTAAAAATTTAAGTTCTTCTTAGGTAATGGAATGTCTTGTTTAATATATTAACTACTGCCAGTTGTAGTTAAAGTTTGAACTTAAATTATAGATATGACACTATGAGCTTATTCAATTACAACTAAATTACAACAAATAGAATAGTAAAAAAAAATTTGTTTTCAAATTTTAACTTTCTTTTTCCATTTTTTTTTTTCAGTGTATTTTCTATGTGACATATGTGTATATTATATATTTATATATAAATATATATTTGTATGTTACTATTATCGACGGAATTGAGTATAGAAAATGCCTAAAAAGAAGGATCTATTTTGAGCAGTACATGTCTTTCACATACAAAAATACAATTTTTTTTTGAATGGCAGTTCCAAAAAAACGTACTTCTATATCAAAAAAACGTATTCGTAGAAATATTTGGAAGAAAAAGGGAAATTTAGCTGCAATAAAAGCTTTTTCCTTAGCAAAGTCAGTTTCTACCGGAGATTCAAAAAGTTTTTTTGTGCAACAAACAACAGGTAAGAAAATCTTGGAATAATCTGAATTTTCATGGCCATAAAAACTTCCAATTTTAGAATATGAATAATTCCCATTAACGAGTGTATTAAACTCCTCAAGATTAGTTAGAATTAGTGTCTATGATATGTAGAATAAGAATTTCTCTGTACACTCGGTCTAGTCCTAAATATTACTATTATTATTATTTTTGCATTCTAGTTTTTATTTTTATGAGATGGATTTTTTCCTATTAATTTTCTTTTCACAATATAAGAATAAAGATTCTTATATTGTGAAAAGAAAATTGTGATGAAACTTTTCTTTTTTTTTTTTTCATTTATCTTATCTGATTTTTCGGATTCAAAATAAAGAAAAAAATAGAAAAAGGGGGATAATTCTTAATTTCTATCTCGACCAAAAAACTTTCAAGTTTCAAATGCTTCGGAATAACTTAGTATATAATTAGTATATAAATAAAGTGGATTGTTAAAATTGAATTTATGATGATACGGACTAAAAATTTTTGATGAAAATTGAAAGATGAATTTCAAAAAACTCTTATTCATCAGTTCGAATATTTCTTAAACTATATTGAATCCTTGAATCTAGATCTAGACGATTCAACATGAATTGACTATTATTATTTCAAGTAAGCCGCTATGGTGAAATCGGTAGACACGCTGCTCTTAGGAAGCAGTGCTAAAGCATCTCGGTTCGAGTCCGAGTGGCGGCATATTCTAAAAGGAATACAACGGATCCTATAATGTATTTAATTCCCGATTTCAATTCTGTAATGGGACCTTTTTGTATGATATTTGTGACTTTAGAACATATATTAACTCATCTCTCTTTTTCGATAATTTCAATTGTGATTACGATTCATTTAATGACTCTATTAATCCCAGAAATCCGGGGGTTGCATAATTCATCAGAAAAGGGAATAATAGTTACTTTTTTCTCTATAACAGGATTATTAGTTATTCGTTGGGTTTCTTCAAGACATTTTCCTTTAAGTAATTTATACGAGTCATTAATCTTCCTTTCATGGAGTTTTTCCATTATTCATATGATTTCCAAGATATGGAATCATAAAAATGATTTAAGCGCAATAACCGCCCCAAGTGCTATTTTTACCCAAGGTTTCGCCACATCGGGTCTTTCAAGTGAAATGCATCAATCGTCAATATTAGTACCTGCTCTACAATCTCAGTGGTTAATGATGCATGTAAGTATGATGTTATTGAGTTATGCAGCTCTTTTGTGTGGGTCCTTATTATCAGTTGCTTTTCTAGTCATTACATTTAGAAATAACATCGATATTTTTTGTAAAAGCAAAATTTTCTTAATTAAGTCATTTTTCTTTGGCAAGATCGAATACTGGAACGAAAAAAAAAGTGTTTTTAATAAATACACTTCTTTTCTTTCATTCCGAAATTATTACAAATATCAATTAACTCAACGTTTGGATTATTGGGGTTATCGTGTCATTAGTTTAGGATTTATCTTTTTAACCATAGGCATTCTTTCTGGAGCAGTATGGGCTAACGAAGCATGGGGATCTTATTGGAATTGGGACCCCAAAGAAACTTGGGCATTTATTACTTGGACCATATTCGCAATTTATTCACACACTAGAACAAATCAAAATTTGCAAGGTAAAAATTCGGCACTTGTAGCTTCTATAGGATTTCTTATAATTTGGATATGCTATTTTGGGATCAATTTATTAGGAATAGGTCTACACAGTTATGGTTCATTCACATGAACATCTAATTGAATAAAGGAATACATAAGAAGATCATCCCATATATAAGTGCAGGTTTTTGAGAACCTTTGAATATGATTCCTTGTGATTCAAGTTATTCAAAAGGTTCTCAAAAACTCGGAATACATTTTATTATAATTCTAATTTATTTTATTTTTGCATATCAAATGTGAAAAATATGAAAATAAAAAAAAAAAAAAAAAAGCAAATTCTAAGACTTTGCTTTCTATCTCATTAATGAAAACTATCTATGAAAATAATTAGATAGGATAGCTTGTACCTTGTCAACTGACAGCGAAAGAACGAAATCGGGATAAATACCAATTCCTATCACGGGTAAAAAGATACAAATCGAAATAAATAGTTCTCGTGGCCCAGAATCCAAAAAATTGGAGTTTAGAACATTGAATAGTTTGTATCCATAGAACATCTGACGTAACATGGATAATAAATAAATAGGAGTTAATATTATTCCAATTGCCATTACAAAGGTAATTAGCATTTTGGACATTAAAAGATATTTCGGGCTAGTAATTATTCCAAAAAATACTATTAATTCCGCAACAAAACCACTCATCCCCGGCAATGCAAGAGAAGCCATCGAGAAACTACTAAACATGGTAAATATTTTTGGCATTGGGATAGATATACCCCCCATTTCGTCGAAATAAACAAGACATATTCTATCACAACTCGTTCCTACCAAGAAAAAAAGTGCAGCACCAATAAATCCATGAGAGAGTATTTGTAAAATGGCCCCGTTCAGTCCCATGTCAGTTATAGAACCAATTCCTATAATTATAAAACCCATGTGAGATACGGAAGAATATGCTATTCTCTTTTTTAAATTGCGTTGGCCAAGAGAGGTTGAAGCTGCATAAATTATTTGTATTGTCCCTACTATCACCAACCATGGAGAAAATATAGAGTGGGCGTGCGGTAATAATTCCATATTGATCCGAATTAATCCATATGCTCCCATTTTTAATAAGATTCCGGCTAGAAGCATACATGTACTGTAATGCGCTTCTCCATGAGTATCTGGTAACCATGTATGTAAGGGTATAATCGGCGATTTGACAGCATAAGCAATAAGGAAGCCCCCATATAATATTATTTCTAATGTCGCAGGATATGATTGATTAGCTAATCTTTCAAAATCCAACGTTGGTTCCTTGGAACCATATAAACCCATACTTAGAACTCCTATTAAGAGAAAAATGGAACCCCCCGCAGTGTACAAAATGAACTTTGTAGCCGAGTACAAACGTTTCTTTCCTCCCCACATGGATAAAAGTAAGTAAACAGGAATTAATTCTAACTCCCACATGATGAAAAAAAGTAAAAGGTCTCGAGAAGAAAATAATCCTATTTGACCACTGTACATTGCTAACATCAGGAAATAGAACAATCGCGAATTTCGAGTAATGGGCCAAGCAGCTAAAGTAGCTAAAGTAGTGATAAATCCTGTTAGTAAAATGGGTCCTATGGAAAGTCCATCGATTCCAAGTCTCCAGTGAAAATCAAAAATATTTATCCATTTAAAGTCCTCTTCCAGTTGAATTAATGGATCCTCCAATTTGAAATGATAACAGAACACATAAGTTGTTAGAAGGAGCTCCAATAAGCATATACATACAGTATACCAACGAAATACCTTATTTCCCCTATGAGGGAGAAAAAAAATGGAAGAACCCGCGAATATCGGCAAAACTACAAGTATTGTTAACCAAGGAAAATAATTCGTGATAAAGACAAGATGCGTTTTGACCAAAAAACCCGTGCTCGAAATAATAGATTTTCTCGAGTACGGGTTTTTCTCGGTAAAAAGGAATCAAATGATTCAAATGGAGTTTTTTATAACGTATCAATAAGATAGACCCATGCTGCGGGTTGTTTCATGCCATAAATAAACACGGACACTCAAAAAATCTGTTGGACAAGCGGATTCACATCTCTTACAACCTACACAGTCCTCGGTTCTTGGCGCAGAAGCAATTTGCTTAGCTTTACATCCGTCCCAAGGTATCATTTCCAATACATCTGTGGGGCAGGCTCGTACACATTGAGTACACCCTATACATGTATCATAAATTTTTACTGAATGCGACATTGGGTCTATAAATTCCTTTTTTCAACATCAAAAATTTTCGATCTGGTAAAGTAAAATTGGTAGTAAACAAATTCTATATTCATATTGTAACCAGACGAATCAATGATTTATCAAAAAAATATTAAGAATCAATATATTTCTAAATCTGTTCGTGAGAAAGAACCAAGAAACTTTGATTTCCGTTTCAATAACCAAACCATGATCATACGAATCACACATGTGACTTCACATTGGCCACCAAATTGGCAATATTTCAATAGTAATATTGAAATATATTCCTATATATATATATAACTATAAATTAACTATAAACTATAAATAACTAAAAAAAAATTATATAATTTTTTTTAGTTAATTTTTAATTTGTATATATATATATATTATATTTTTATTTATATGATATACTAATTATTTGATTATTGACTAATTATTCAACAAATTCGATTGATTGATACGAGTTGATTTTCTGTTACGATAGATCGATGAAACAATAGCTAGTCCAATAGCTGCTTCTGCGGCCGCAATGGCTATAACAAAAATTGAGAAAATGTCGCCTTTTAATTGGCGACTATCAAATATATCAGAAAATGTTACGAGATTAATATTAACCGAATTTAGTATAAGCTCAAGACACATAAGTGCTCTAACCATGTTTCGACTTGTGATCAGTCCATAGATACCGATAGAAAATAAATAGACGCTCAAAAAAAGTACATGTTCGAACATCATCGACTAACTCCCCAACAACAATCTCGATTCGTTTAAATATGAACAACAACTCAACCAATTTGGTTGACTAGAATCGAGCAATTACACAAAAAATAGGGTATTGGCAGTAAATTAAACTAAAAAGTTTTCCTTTTTCATTTGATTTCGAATTTCTAAAAATTTTGTTAATTCTAAGTATTTATTATTGACGAGCCATAGTAATTGCACCTATTAAAGAAACTAATAGAATTATAGAAATGAGTTCAAACGGAAGATAAAAATCTGTTGATAAATGAATTCCAATTTGTTGAACGTTACTTATAAGGTCCTGTTCTATAATCTGGTTTTTTCTTGTAGTCCAAATAATTCCGTACCATGACGTATCTAGGATAGTAGTAATTAGTGAAAAAAGAATACTTGTACAAACCAACGAAGTGATCCCATCTCCTACAGTCCAAAGATAGGAATCGTTGTAATATTCTGAACCATTCATGAACATAACAGCAAATATGATTAAGACATTTATGGCTCCCACATAAATAAGGAGTTGTGCGGCAGCTACAAAATAGGAGTTCGATGAAATATAGAACAAAGATATACAAACAAGAACCAATCCCAATGAAAAGGCGGAAAAAATTGGATTGGTAAATAATACTACTCCTAGACCTCCTAATATAAGAAACGATCCTAGAAATACTACAAGTATATCGTGTATTGGTCCAGGTAAATCCATTATGTATAACAGATAAATAAGTCGAAATATTTCATGATCTTACTAAATAGTTCAGGAAAAAGAAGAGTGTTACTCTTATTTTTTCTTTATATTATATAATGCGTTCCTAATTGAATTAAATCTTAATATGGATTAATGTAGATAGATAAAGTTATTAAAATTTTTGGCTAATCTTACTTTAATTTATCTTTATCTGAAAGAAAAAATAAAAGATTTTTAATTTTCTATTTCAAAATCATCACGAAAACATATTCTAGGTTTAAATCAAAGAGTAATTCTCAACAATGAATAGTTATTATTTCTAGTTTCTGACCAACCAAAATAAAAGAGACTTAGATTCTTTATATCAAAAAAATTTTAGTAATCGGTAATCGTTCTTGAATCAAGGGATTTATCCTTGTCCATTTTGATTTGGGTCGAATTTATAACTGTTTGAATTGTGTAATCTCCAATTACTGACATTGGTAACCGACCCAATGCAATTTGATTATAATTCAATTCGTGGCGATCATAAGTAGAAAGTTCATACTCTTCAGTCATCGATAAACAGTTTGTTGGACAATACTCGACGCAGTTACCACAAAATATACAGACCCCAAAATCAATACTATAATTAAGCAATTGTTTCTTTTTAATATCTCTTTCAAATCTCCAATCAACAACAGGTAGATCTATGGGACATACACGAACACATACTTCACAAGCAATACATTTATCAAATTCAAAGTGGATTCGACCGCGAAAACGTTCCGATGTGATCGATTTTTCATAAGGATATTGAATAGTTACAGGTAAACGATTTGTATGGGATAAGGTAATTACGAAACTTTGACCAATATACCTTGCAGCTCGTATTGTTTGTTGACCATAATTTATGAACCCGGTTACCATAGGGAACATATTGTGGATCTCCGTGAATAAAATTATGTTTCTTTCTCTTGTTTAAGATTGGTTATGAATCTAGAATATCGTTATTTTCTTCTTTTTTTATATTATTTATAGTGAAACAAGTTGGGAAGAAGTTGTCAATAATAGATTACCCAGGGAAATAGGTAACAGAAATTTCCATCCAAGATTTAATAGCTGGTCCATTCTCATCCTCGGTAAAGTCCACCTTGCTGTGATAGGAATGAACAGAAACAAATAAGCTTTAGCTAATGTAATAAATATCTCGATTGTCATTTCAAAGACTCCGTCCATTTTATTTATTCCGAAAAATTCAGGAATAGATATATACGGAATAGAGAAATTCCACCCACCTAAGTAAAGAACTGTTATAAATAATGAAGAAACTAATAAATTTAGGTAAGAAGCAAGGTAAAATAAAGCGTATTTGATACCTGAATATTCTGTTTGATAACCCGCTACTAATTCCTCTTCTGCTTCTGGTAAATCAAAGGGTAATCTCTCACATTCTGCTAAAGAAGAAATTAGAAAAACTACAAACCCTATAGGCTGACGCCATAGATTCCACCCCCCAAAACCATATTTTGACTGTGCCTCAACTATATCAACTGTACTTAAACTATTAGATAATCATAGTCGATAATAACGTCACTGTTCATATCGCTATTTCAAAACCGTACATGAGACCTCAGCTTCATACGGCTCCTCTACGGTCACAAATAAATGTAAGGACTTGTTCGGTAGTTTCAGCATCTTTATTTATTATTATTTATATAGTAAATATACACCGGGAATCCAAAATTAGACCAATGAAATTCTGTTTGCTAGAATAAAAGGGCGCTTCTGAATTGATCTTATCCATTAGAATTTCAATTTATCTTTGTTCGGTAATAACTTAATCCTTCAATAAAATACTCATTTTATCAATAACTATAAAGAATTAGAATGAATTGGGCATTAATTCCAATTTTATGATAAGATATAGATTATATACATGGATGGGAAAAAGAAAAAAAAAATCTTTTTTATTTCTTTTTTATTATTTTTACATCCCATTTCTTTTATTCCTGTTCTTCCTTCTCAGAGGAAGGGGTACTCTGAAAATAAAAAAAAAAAAATAAATAAAGGATTAATTCGTTTTTGATAGTTATTTCTTTAATCAGTGAATAAAAGCATACTCTAGATCGGAATCGTGGGGAAGTACTGCTTGGTCATTTCTACCAACTTAAAGTCCTCATTATGATTCGTTTTATACAAAGTTTTATGCAAAAATACTCTTTTTTGATATCTTACATTATCTCTATTACTAATCTTTTGTGTACCTTGGTATTCCTAACTGTTCACTGATTTTTGATTGATCCCCGATATGGTAATACATATAAGACAGTAGTAAAAACGCCATATGGTTGATCTTTTGTACCCGCTTCAAGATATGATAATTAGTCAAAGAATCTAAATCTTGGGGTAAATAGTTTACACTGCTTGTGTTTATTATTCTTGTACATAGAGAATGAGATTTTACTTTCTTACTGCAAATTTTATAAGCAGTTTGATTTTACTCATATAACTATCTAATTTACCTCATCGATCCTAATGATAAAAAAAAAAATGAAAATATCCATTCAATATATTCAATTTCTTTACTTTTTCTATTGAGGAGGGAAAATAATCATGTTTCAACGAATCACACGTAGAGATATTGATAATACACATAGAGTTAATGGTATTTCATAGCTAATAGATTGAGCAGCAGCTCGTAGACCACCTGAAAAAGAATATTTATTGTTTGATCCATATCCTGACATAAGAAGTCCAATGGGAGCAATACTTGAAATAGAGATCCATAAAAAAACACCTATACTGAGGTCAGCTAAAACAAGGCGAGACCCAAAAGGGATTACTAAATAACTTAGTAGAACTGATATGACCGCTATAGACGGTCCCGCGCTAAACAAACGAATATTTCCTCTAGATGGGAGGAGGTCTTCTTTAAAAAGTAATTTGGTCCCATCTGCTAGAGCTTGCAGAATTCCTAACGGGCCAGCATATTCAGGCCCAATACGTTGTTGTATTGCTGCGGATATTTCTCTTTCTAACCATACAATTACTAGTACCCCTATAGTGATTCCCAATATAAGAGAGAAAATAGGAACAAAGATCCATATGAGTCCATAGACGTCTTTTAAGGATTCCGATCTAGAAAAAGAATTAATAGCTTGTACTTCTACTTGTGTCGTATCAATTATCATTTCAACGATCAACTTCTCCCATAATGATATCTATACTACCTAGTATCGTCATGATATCAGCCAATTTCATTCTTTTAACTAGTTGAGGGAGAATTTGCAAATTGATGAAACCGGGCGGACGAATTTTCCACCTCCAGGGGAAAACACTACTGTCTCCTATCAAAAAAATTCCTAATTCTCCCTTTGGAGCTTCTACTCTCACATAAAGTTCTTGTTTCGACAATTCAAAATTGGGTGAAAGTCTTTTGGAAATAAATCTATATTCAAAATTAGTCCATTCAGAATTTTTTGCTCTATCAAAGCGGCGGACTTCTAAATTTTCATAAGGCCCCCCAGGAATTCCTTCTAGAGCTTGTTGAATTATTTTTATAGATTCTTTCATTTCACCGATTCGTACTAAATAACGAGCTAGTGAATCTCCTTCTTTTTGCCATTGAACTTCCCAATCAAATTTATTGTAACACTCATAACGATCAACTTTACGAAGATCCCATTGGATTCCAGAAGCTCGTAACATTGGTCCTGATAAACCCCAATTTATTGCTTCCTCTCCACTAATAACGCCCACTCCTTCAACCCGCTCCAAAAAAATAGGATTCCGCGTAATAAGTTTTTGATATTCAACAATTCCTGTTAAAAAATAATCGCAAAAATCTAAACATTTATCTATCCATCCATAAGGTAGATCAGCAGCAACTCCCCCAATACGGAAATAATTATGCATCATTCGCATGCCGGTAGCAGCTTCAAATAGGTCATATAACAATTCTCTTTCTCTGAAAATATAGAAAAAGGGGGTCTGTGCACCGATATCCGCCATAAAGGGTCCAAGCCATAACAAATGAGAAGCTATACGACTCAATTCCAGCATAATTACTCTAATGTAACTGGCTCTTTTAGGTACTTGAACACTTTCCAACCGTTCTGGTGCATTTACTGTTATTGCTTCTGTGAACATAGTGGCTAAATAATCCCACCGTGTTACATAAGGCAAATATTGTATAATTGTTCGATTTTCCGCTATTTTTTCCATCCCTCTGTGTAAATAACCTAATATGGGTTCACAGTCAATAACATCTTCACCATCGAGAGTAACGATTAGTCGAAGAACACCATGCATTGATGGGTGGTGAGGACCCATGTTAACTATCATGAGATCTTTTCTTGTAGCCGGTAAAGTCATATCTTTTCTTCCTTAATTCATTATTCCATGAATTTATCAAAATGAGATTCATCAAAATGAAAAATCTAATAACAACTATTAACTAATAACTAAAGAAAAAAATTCAAACCAATCTTAAAATTAACGCGTTTTTGATTCTCGAATACCTAATTGACTAATTAATTTCTTATAACGTACTCTATTTTTCTTTGACAAATAATTCAGCAGACGTTGACGTTTTCCTAGAATTTTTCGTAGACCCCTTTGCGATAAAAAATCTCTTTTATGTAATTCCAAATGTAAAGTAAGTCTCTGTATCTTATCGGTGAAACTAAATATTTGAAATTCAACAGATCCGCAGTTTTTTTCTTTTTCTTGTCGAATAGCCGAGATGAATGAATTTTTGACCATAAAAAAAAACAATTTTTTTTTTCTTTTCCGTGGATTTTACCGATCAGGAAAAATAATAAATAATTATTATTATACCAGTTATTTGAATCTAGTACACAAAAATTTTATATTTTTTCATATACACTACTTTATTCATTCTTATTTCTTATTTTATTTTAAAATATTATATCCAAATCAAATTAGAAATTTGATTTGGATATAGGGGGGATGATACATTTCCGCATTCACAAACACGAAAGAAGATTCTTTTTATCTAAAAAAAGAATCTTCTTTCGATTTCTTCCTAGATCCAATCGATATGTAATTTAATTGGTATCGTGTACCAGAATTATAGCATATGTGTATATATTTCGGTTTTATATACTGAATATGTCATGCGATATATACATAAGAAATATATACTATTAACTAATTTTGAATCGCGGATACATATGTATTCTTGACATACTAAAATGACTGCCGTTATTGGTATCAAACCAATAACGATTCATACAAGCTAAATCTTCTAATCGATAATTGGGCCAAAGAAACAATTTGAATTTAATGAATTTATTTGTTTCTGTATTAAGATGTTTTTCCTCGTTCAAAAATTGTCTAATATTTTTTATCTTGTTTTGATTGCAAAATTGTGGATTTCTATCCACAACATTCCAATTCCGGTTCTGGTAATTGAAACAATTTAGAATTCTCAATTCTCTACGACGTCTGGGAGATAGAATATTTTCAGGAACAAGGAAATCATAATATTCATTTTTTATTATGCATTTTCCATTAGTTTGGTGCTTATTCTTATCAACCAATGAAATACTTATGGTTTGGTATATAATATTTTTTCCATCCCTTTTCATAGATAGACGAACCGGTTCGATAATAAATATTCCCCTATTTACCAATTCTGTAATATTTTGTTCTTTCTGAATCAACAATGTATCCAGACTCATCTCTCCTTTTCGAATTGAGGATATAGCAATTTGGTTTAGATCTGTTAGTCTAAGCAGAAAACAATATATCTCGATATTATTGATCATTCTTTCATCCAAGCACTTCTCCCATGCTAATTGAAAAAGAAAATACTTTTTCAAGAAAAATTCCAGTTCTGCTTCTTTCTTGCTCTTGTAACGTTTTTTTTTTTTATCTTTTTTAATCTTTGTTTTTTTGTAATCTTCTTTAACACTTTTCTTTTTATTTTTTTTTCGTAGGTGTAATACAAGATCTTCTTTTCCTTGTTTTTCGTTTTTTTTTTTTATGTCAATCTTTTCACTTTGACTAATATTTTCATTTCTAGGAAAATGAAAAATAAGTAATTTAATTGGTATGATCCACGGTTTATTTTTATACGTATCAAAAAGTAGCCCCAATTCTGGGAAAAACCAGGGTTCTAGATTTGATATGGTAGGATGTAACCTTTCTTGATTCATTCCCATCCAATCAAAAAAGTTTTTTTTTTGAGAATTTTTAGTTTCCTTTTTATCATTTTTATGAATCTTGGCATACGTATTGGTCAAGGTTTCAATATTATTTCTAAGAAAAAAATTTAGAATTCTATAATTTAAAAATTTTCTATACAGAATTTTGTTCCTATCAATTTTTAGATAGTTACTAATAGCTATACTTATTAATTCATAAAGTGATTCAGAGTCCAGTGTATTTAAATTATATGTAATTTTTTTGTCCTTTACTTGTAACGTTGATCCATAAATATATGAGTCCTTACTATCCGCATAATTCATATATTTATATGATAAGAGATCATATCTATAATGTTTTTGCAATTTTTCTTTTTGGTTCATCAACAAATCCACTGTATAGTAATTTTGTTTGATGTAATGACTTAATGGTTTTTTTTTATATGAATCCAATTTCATTGAGTCTTTCTTTTTATTTTGAATCGTACGATATCGATTGACTCTATTTTTCCACTTTTTCGATACTAAATCTAAGTAGGACCACTCGGTCCGAGATAAATTGTATTGATAATGATTCCTTAACCAAATTTTCCATTTATTCATCCTAGACTTATGAATTTTCTTATGTCTTGGTTTATAATTAAATATTCCTCGTGTCATACAAGAATTCTTGATTATATCCCTAAGAAAAGGACGGGTGTTGTGATATTGAAGTACAGATCTTAAATGAAAATTATTAAGTAATTGATTTTGTGATAATTTGTAAAATACATATGTTTGACACAAAGAAGATAAGTCACAATAAATATTAAAATTTTTATTAGTATTAGAAAAGGACTTTTCCGTAGTCAAAATAAAGTTCATTGCATTTTCATTTGATTTCTCAAGCCCTTCTTGGCTTGTTTCGGCGTTGTAAATGGGTTTCTTGATAATTTTTTTTGTTGATTCAAAGAAAAGTTGTACATTGGCCCTTGGAATCTTAATAATACATAGTAATATATCCACGTATATTTTTTCAATGAAGGATTTCATAAAAAAATGTGATTTACGTATTAATCGGATATTTTTTCTTTTGAATATTTTCCAAATATCCTTTTGTGATTCCGATCTTTTATTTTTATCATTACAAGTTAGAACTACTTTTTTCTTTTCTTTTGTGATTCCTTTTATTTGAGCCTTAATTGTGATTATCTTATTAGCAAGATCTTTCATTTTTGTTTCTATGAGTGAAGAGTTTTCATTTACAGATCGAATTTGAACGGGCGATTCATGGATAATCTTATTATTTATATTGGAGTTTTTTCTGTTTTCATTTGTTTCATATACTTTCACCTTCTTCAATAAGAAAATAGAGCTTATTTTTGCAAGTTCTTTCATTATTAGGTTCTTAACTCGAACTATTTTGGCGACCCATCTTGTTTTTTCTTTTGAAATTTTTAAGAATTTTATTCTTTCTTTGAAAACCCTTATAATTTGAAAAAAATGTTTTTTCGCCTTTTTCATTTTTTTTTTGAGTTCTTGAAAAATGGGTTTAAAAAAAGAAGGTCGTTTTAGGGAATCCCCGAAAGGCACGTCTGTTTCCCCTCCCCAGACTGTTAAAAAATAATGTTTCTCTTTTTCACTTATTTTCTGATCTCTACGATGAGATCGTATTTTAGATCTTCGCCAAGGTTTCAGACGGAAAGGATATAGAATCTTTATCTGAATACCATCCATTAACCAATCTTTAGGAAATTCTGTTTCTGATAATTGAACACCATTATAGGTACATTTAACATGCATTTCTTTTTGCCATTCCTTACAATCTTCGTACCACTCAGGAGATTGGAATAATAACATACGACCAATATTTTTAGCTATTATCAATAAGGGTAATATAATCCTTTTTCTAAGAAAAGATTGGGTTAGTAACAAAGAACCTCTTATTGCTTGAGTAAATATAAGGGCATCCCAAATTTCTGATATTAGTATTTGTCGCTCTTCCGCTTGTTCCTTTGCATCTTTTCTCCTGTCTTCTTCTGTTTCTTCCTTTTTTAATTCAAAAAAACTTTTTTCTTCTCTTTTTTCCTCTTCCAAATAAGAAGTTTGTAATTCTGGGTTTTCCCCTACCCAATTCCTAAAAAGATTAATATTCCTAAAAATATGAATAATTTCAGAAATATCAAAAAATGAAAAATAAAATATTTTGTCTCCTCTATCCAAAAAAAGTGGAGAATGCACGTGTGGTTGAACGTTTTTCCGAATAATTGTTTTACGTCTTTGAGCACGCATGGATCCTTTAATTAGATCCCGGTCGAAATCTGATTGTTGTGGATAACGTGTCAAAGCTAGTTCCTCTTCTTCATCACTAATGCTAGTATCATCATTTTTATCATTATCATCATTATTTTTTTTATTTTTAGCACTGGACTTAGTACTCTGAACATCGCTATAAATTACCACACGTTTGCCTTCTCTTGAAAGAATGTCAAGATTTTCTTCTTCTTCTTGATTTTCTTCCTCCTCTTCTTCGACATCGTCTATCAATTTGTATGACCACCGAGGAACCCTTTTACTTATTTTTTCTATTCCAATAGATTTCTTTCTAATTCTTGTTACATCATTTAGAT